ATCAAAATTATTTTTTCATTTTCATAAAGCATCATATTATCTAATATACACGCGAAACCCCCCAAACCCTACCAGACCCAATTTTACACCCAACAAAATAAAAAACCCGCAAAAAGCCGCAAAGGCGCCCTGGTGCTAAAAAAAAACACATAAAATAACAGACCCGTACCAAAATGACGAGCCTGATTAAAGGATTATCGTGATAGGATAAAACATGTAGTTAAAACTACCATCATTACATCTTTACATCTAACAGAATCAAACTATCACCATCAAGCATCAAAAGCCACCGTGCACCATACACCAAGATGTAATCCATAAATTTCAACATAGAAAAGTAAGCTAATACAAGCTAATGGGTTCATACCCCGTAAATAGAGTTTGACACTCTCTTCTCTAATGCCCAGTAACTCAACAAAAATCCTCTTACTAATTACCTTAGTAGGAGGTGTATTAGTATCTGTGTCCTCTAACTCATGAATGGGGGCATGAATAGGCCTAGAGATTAATCTAATATCATTTATCCCCCTAATATCCAACACTAAAAACATATACAACACAGAAGCCTCGCTAAAATACTTTATTGTACAAGTGCTTGCTTCGGCAACACTACTATTCATAGTGGTAATAAAAACGTTAATAGAGGACTTATTTACATTTGAAGGAAATCTATACACATCAATAATCATCTGTACACCCCTGTTGCTAAAAAGTGGAGCAGCGCCCCTCCACTGATGGTTCCCGGGGGTAATAGAAGGATTAAGATGAGAAAACTGTGCCCTATTAATAACAGTACAAAAAGCCGCCCCACTGATATTAATATCATACCTGATTGAAATTAATATTTTCACACTAATAATTATTTTAATGTCCACAATTGTAGGATCGATTGGAGGGTTAAATCAAACCTCAATACGAAAAATCCTAACTTACTCATCGATTAACCATACCGGATGAATATTAATCGCATTAGCCACAAGTGAAAACTTATGATTAGTATACTTCACAATTTATTCAACATTAGCACTAACTGTAGTGTCAGCCATCAAGTTATCAGGGGTATCTTTTATTAATCAAACCCTGATAACAAATAAGGAAGCCACACTAATAAAATTCATAATATTTACATCGCTCCTATCCCTAGGAGGGCTGCCCCCATTCCTGGGCTTCCTACCAAAATGAATTATTATCCAAGCCATAATTATAAACAACATAGCCCCCCTGGCAACAATTGTAGTAATTACATCACTAATCACCCTGTATTATTACCTGAAAATTTCATACTCGAGTTTCATAATCCTAAATACAGAGCCAAAATGAAATTTAAAATTCCACAAAAATAAACCACTTAAAAATATCAGAGCGCTAATCCTATCAACAATCTCCTTAACGGGGATAGCAATTTGCACAATCATCACCAACCTTAATTAACAACTAAGAAGGCCTTAAGTTAAAACATTAAACTAATAACCTTCAAAGCTATAAATAAAGGGCTTCCTTTAGGCCTTGGTAAGTTCCAACTCACCCCTATAGAATTGCATTCTATAATCACACAATGAATACAAGGCTTACAAAACAACATAGTGGAAGAGCAACGTAAGCGCCCCTAAATAGATTTACAGCCTATCGCCTACTTATTTATCTCAGCCATCCCACTAATTTTCACCCGATGATTCTTCTCAACTAATCACAAAGATATTGGAACACTATACTTCGTATTTGGAGCTTGATCAGGAATGGTCGGAACTTCATTAAGAATACTTATTCGAACAGAACTTGGGCAACCAGGATCCTTAATTGGAGATGACCAAATTTACAACGTTATTGTTACAGCCCACGCTTTCGTTATAATTTTCTTCATAGTTATACCAATTATAATTGGTGGATTCGGAAATTGATTAGTACCACTAATATTGGGAGCACCGGATATAGCATTCCCACGAATAAACAACATAAGATTCTGATTGCTCCCTCCCTCATTAACTCTTCTTCTTACTAGTAGAACAGTAGAAAGTGGTGTAGGAACAGGATGAACTGTTTATCCCCCTCTTGCAAGAGGAATTGCACATGCGGGAGCATCTGTAGATTTAGCCATCTTCTCACTTCACTTAGCAGGAGTATCTTCCATTCTTGGTGCAGTAAACTTTATTACAACAACAATCAACATAAAGCCAAAAAGTATAAAGCCTGAACGAATTCCGCTATTCGTATGATCAATTGCAATTACTGCCCTCTTATTACTCCTATCACTACCAGTACTAGCAGGAGCAATCACAATGCTCCTAACAGATCGCAACCTAAATACGTCATTCTTCGATCCAGCAGGAGGTGGAGACCCGATCCTGTATCAACACTTATTCTGATTCTTTGGACACCCCGAAGTCTATATTCTCATCTTACCAGGATTCGGGATAATTTCTCACATCATTTGCCACGAAAGAGGGAAGAAGGAAGCTTTCGGAAACCTAGGAATAATCTTTGCCATATTAGCAATTGGACTGCTAGGATTTGTAGTATGAGCACATCACATATTTACAGTCGGAATAGACGTTGATACACGAGCATACTTTACATCAGCAACAATAATTATTGCTGTGCCAACAGGAATCAAAATCTTCAGATGACTTGCAACACTATATGGAACCCGAATAACATATAGAGCAGCCTGCTTATGAGCACTAGGATTTGTCTTCCTATTCACAATAGGAGGGTTGACCGGCGTGGTTCTAGCAAACTCATCAATCGACATCGTATTACACGACACTTATTATGTAGTAGCACACTTCCACTATGTCCTGTCAATAGGAGCAGTGTTTGCAATCATAGGAGGATTTGTGCAATGATATCCACTCTTCACCGGACTCACTATAAACCCCAAATGACTTAAGGCCCAATTTGCCGTTATATTCGTAGGGGTGAATTTAACATTCTTCCCACAACACTTTCTAGGGCTAGCTGGAATGCCACGACGATATTCAGACTACCCAGATGCCTACACCACATGAAACATTGTTTCATCAATAGGATCTACAATCTCATTCGTGAGAGTAATAATGTTCCTATTTATTATATGAGAAAGAATTACATCAAACCGACTAATCCTATTCCCTACACACACAAGCAACTCGGTAGAATGACTACAAAACTTCCCTCCAGCAGAGCACAGATACTCAGAACTACCAACTATCTCGTTAACTAATTAAATCTAACGTGGCAGATAAGTGCATTGGATTTAAGCTCCACAAATAAAGTTTCAAACTTTCATTAGAAAATGACAACATGATTAAACCTAACACTACAAGACAGAGCCTCGCCCGTCATAGAACAATTAATCTTCTTCCATGACCACGCACTAATAATCATATTAATGATTATTACAGCAGTGTTCTACACAATAATCAGAATTGTTCAAAATAAACAAACCAGCCGATTCATCTTAGAAGGACAAATAATTGAAACCATTTGAACAATTGCACCCGCAATTATCCTTGTATTCATTGCAATTCCATCCCTACGCCTACTATACCTTATAGACGAAATTCATAACCCAGTAATAACATTAAAAACAGTAGGACATCAATGATACTGAAGCTATGAATATTCAGATTTTACAAAGCTCGAATTCGACTCATACATAATACAACAAGAAGATTACCAAAATAATACATTCCGGTTATTAGACACAGACAACCGAATTGTACTACCCATAAACTCACCGATTCGAATAATCGTAACAGCAGCAGACGTACTACACTCATGAACAGTGCCAGGACTTGGAGTAAAAACAGATGCCACACCAGGGCGCCTAAACCAAGTAAGATTTTCAATTAACCGTCCTGGTCTCCTATATGGACAGTGCTCAGAAATTTGTGGAGCAAACCACAGATTCATACCAATCGTAATTGAAAGAGTATCAACAAATCAATTTATTAATTGAGTATCAAAGATAAGAGAATCATCAGATGACTGAAAGCAAGTAATGGTCTCTTAAACCAGTTTATGGTAAACTAGCAAATACCTCTGATGACAAAGGATTAGTTAATTTTATAACATCAGAATGTCAAACTGAAATAATCATAAAGATATCCTTTTATCCCACAAATAATACCTATAGAATGAACAATACTATACATTACATTCCTAGCAACATTCCTAATATTCAACATCATAAACTATTTCTCCCAATCACCAAGCACACAAAGAAAAACAAAGAAAATTATTAACATTAACAAAACAATCTGAAAGTGATAAGAAACCTATTCTCAATTTTTGACCCAACAACAGAAATTAGCAGCCTACCGCTAAATTGAACAAGAACCGCAATTGGACTACTATTAATCCCAACAAGAATTTGATTAATCCCCTCACGGAACAGAATAATAGTAAGACTATTAATAAATAAACTACACCAAGAAATAAAGACAATCCTAAGAAAGGGGAATGAAAATAAAGGAAACTCATTTATCCTCACATCACTATTTCTTATAATTCTAACAAATAACTTCCTAGGATTATTCCCATATATCTTCACTAGAACAAGACACCTAACACTTACACTAACCCTAGCATTACCCCTATGACTAAGATTTATACTATTTGGATGAATCAAAAACACTAACCACATATTTGAACACCTAGTACCACAAGGTACCCCAACCATACTAATACCATTTATGGTCATCATTGAAACAATCAGAAACCTAATCCGACCAGGAACCTTAGCAGTACGTTTAACAGCAAACATAATCGCAGGACACCTGCTATTAACGTTACTAGGAAATAATGGACCATCAATAAGACATACACTATTAACTGTACTAATTACTGCACAAATCCTCTTACTAATTCTAGAAGCAGCAGTAGCAATTATCCAATCATATGTGTTTGCAATCCTAAGAACTTTATATTCTAGAGAAGTCAACTAATGTCAATACACGAAAACCACCCCTTCCACATAGTAAATAAAAGACCGTGACCACTCACAGGAGCTATTGGAGCAATAGTTACCCTAATAGGACTAATTAAATGATTTCACCAATACGACGACAGATTATTAGGAATTGGAGCAATCATTACTGTATTAACCATAATCCAATGATGACGAGATGTAACCCGAGAAGGAACTTATCAAGGATTACACACAAAAATAGTAACAAAAGGACTACGATGAGGAATAATTCTATTCATTGTCTCAGAAGTTTTATTCTTCGTATCATTCTTCTGAGCTTTCTTCCATACCAGATTATCTCCAACAATTGAATTAGGATCAACCTGACCACCAACAGGAATTCAACCATTCAACCCAATACAAGTCCCATTATTAAATACAGCAATTCTACTTGCCTCAGGAGTAACTGTAACATGAGCACATCACAGCCTACTAGAAAATAATGCCACACAAGCAACTCAAGGATTATTTTTCACAGTACTTCTAGGATTATACTTCACAGCACTACAAGCATATGAATATATCGAAGCACCATTCACAATCGCAGACTCAGCTTATGGATCAACATTCTTTGTGGCCACAGGATTCCATGGACTACATGTAATTATCGGAACTACATTCTTAACTACCTGCCTAATGCGACACACAACACTACACTTCTCATCAAATCATCACTTCGGATTTGAAGCAGCAGCCTGATATTGACATTTCGTAGACGTAGTATGACTATTCCTATACATCTCAATCTATTGATGAGGAAGATAAAATAATTTATCTAATACAAGATAGTATACTTGACTTCCAATCAAGAAATTTGTGAAAGCAAGATAAATAATAATAATAATTATAACAACAGCAACAATAACCATTATATTATCAGCAGTCATCATAACGCTAACAACACTAATCTCAAAGAAAATAAATGAAGACCGAGAAAAAAGCTCACCATTCGAATGCGGATTTGATCCAAAAAATTCTGCACGACTACCCTTTTCGTCACGATTCTTCCTAATTGCAGTAATCTTCATAATTTTTGACGTAGAAATTGCACTTCTATTACCTATACCAGTCACTATAATAACATCTAATATCAAATCATGAATAACAATTAGAACAGCATTCCTACTAATCCTAATCATTGGATTATACCACGAATGAAATCAAGGATCACTAGAATGAAGAAATTAAGGGACTATAGTTAACAATAACATTTGAGTTGCATTCAAAAAGTACTACACACAGTAGTTAGCCTCATTATATTAAGTAAGTGAGAAGCAACTTTTGCAATCAGTTTCGACCTGATCTTAGATAAACTCCAACCTTATCCTCACTTTAAATTTAACCGAAACCAAAAAGAGGTATATTATTGTTAATAATAAAATTGAATTAGAATTCCGGTTAAGGAAGTGGACAGAAAGAGTGAATGCTGCTAACTTATCACTATAGCGGTTAAAATCCGTTTACACTTCTAATTTATATAGTTTAGAAAAAACATTACATTTTCACTGTAAAAACAAGGAAAACTTTATAAATATATACCTAAAGGCAATTAATGCCTCATCAACATCTTCAGTGTTGCGCTCTAAACATAAGCTATTCAAGTAATATAAAAGAATGAACAATAAAACAACAATTCACATGACAAAGAAACCTAAAAACACCCTCAAATTATTGTATTGAAATCACTGATTAGCCCTACCTAAATTAAAAAGAACTCAATATATTCCCTGACCACCAAAATACTCCATCCATCCCGAATCGAAAACCTTTGTCATCCTATACCCAACTCCCAGGGGACCAAAAGAAACCCCATAAGTAGAAAAAAAAGGCATAAACCACATTGAACCAGAAAATGAAGAAGCACCATAAAAATATATGGAAAATAAACCGTCACCTAAAACAAATCTAGCAATTTCATAACCCAGTCAACCTCCAATAAAAACAACAAACAATGTAAGAAACTTCAAATAATAGGGCAAACAAACCACAGAAGGAGTAGGACAAATTAATCACATAAGAGAGCCACCACCAAAAATAGACATAATCAACAAACCAACTATACCAAAAACCATATTATATCTGGTTTCAACCATAGAATAAGAAGGAACAAAATTAAAATCCCCACACAAAACAAAATAAAATAGACGAAAAGAATAACAAACCGTCAAGCCAGTAGATACAAACAACAAAAAAAAACCAAATATATTAACATATCTCATAGAAAACATCTCCAAAATAAAATCCCTAGAATAGAAACCAGCCAAAAATGGCATGCCACAAAGAGCAAAATTTGAAACCATCAAACTTGAAGAAGTAAATGGTATATAAATAGACAAACCACCTATAAAACGAATGTCCTGAGAATCCCCCATAGAATGAATGACACCACCAGCACACATAAACAATAAGGCCTTAAACAAAGCGTGAGTTAATAAATGAAAAAATGCCAACCCAGAAAGACCAATAGAAATAGTTATAATCATAAGACCCAATTGTCTTAAAGTAGATAAAGCAATAATCCTCCTCAAATCAAATTCAAAATTAGCTCCAAGGCCCGCCATAAATATGGTCAAACCAGAAACCAATAACAAAATTATATTCAATCAACCACTAAAAGAAGGTCTAAACCGAATCAATAAATAAACACCCGCAGTAACCAAAGTAGAAGAATGAACTAAAGCAGAAACGGGTGTAGGAGCAGCCATTGCCGCAGGCAACCAAGAAGAAAAAGGAATCTGAGCACTCTTAGTCATAGCAGCCAAAACAACAAGAAAAGAAATCAACTCCATTTCAACAGACCCAGATAAAAACTCCAAATAATAAATAAAACTTCAACTACCGAAATTAATTATCCAAGCAATAACTATCAACAAAGCAACATCCCCAATTCGATTCGACAGCACTGTTAACATCCCAGCACCATAAGACTTAAAATTCTGGTAATAAATTACCAACAAGTAAGAAACCAACCCCAAACCATCTCACCCCAGCAAAATACTAATAATATTAGGACTAATAATCAAAAACATCATAGAAACAACAAATATTAAAACCAAAGCAATAAACCGAACAATATTTATATCACCAAACATATAATCATCACTATAAAGAATAACCAAAGAAGAAATAATAAATACAAACCCCATAAATAACAAAGACATTCAATCAAACAAAAAAGTCATAACAACAGATCCACCATTCAACGTAATAATATTCCAATCAATAAAATAAACCAAATCATTTATAATAAAATAGACACCACAAAAGCAACAAAACCAACCCAATAAAAATAAAAACACAAATCTAATAAAACAAATAGACAAAGACATATTAATCTAAAATAGAAAACTATATCATCGGCACCACAAACCAATATTTTCACTTAAACTATTTAGATCTCAGCTTAAATTCAAAAAACTGCAACATCCACCTTTAAAATAATTAAATTCAACGGAAACCAATGCAAAAACAATAATAAAAACTCACGAACATACCCTAAAGAACAAGAATAAACACCAGAATAAACAGAACCATGCTGACTATAAGAATACAAATAAAGAGTGTAAGCAGCACTAAAAAAAGATAAAAAAATTAAAACAAATATCAATCACCAAGACCAAGAAACAAGACTGCTTAGTAAACCAATCTCCCCAAGAAGATTTAAAGAGGGAGGAGCAGCCATATTACAAGCTCTTAATAAAAATCATCACATAGCCATTCTAGGCATCAAATTAATTAAACCCTTATTGACCAGAAGACTTCGTCTACCAAACCGCTCATAAGAAATATTAGAAAGACAAAAAAGACCAGAAGAACACAACCCATGAGCCACCATCAAAGCAAAAGAACTACAAACCCCCCAATAACTCAACGTCATAATACCACCAATAACTATACTCATATGAGCTACAGAAGAATAAGCAATTAATGACTTCAAATCAGTCTGCCGTATACAAAATAAACTAACAAACAAACCACCTACTAAACTCAAAGCAACCCAAACAACACCAAACCTGAACCCAAACTTAAACAATAAAGGAAAAACACGAAGAAGACCATAACCCCCTAACTTCAACAAAACCCCAGCCAAAATTATAGAACCAGCAACAGGAGCCTCAACATGAGCCCTAGGGAGCCATAAATGCACCATAAACATAGGCATCCTAACCAAAAAGGCAAAGATCATACAAACATAAAATAAACCACCCACCAAGGAACCTTCACCATGCAACAAAAACAAAGATAATGACCCTAAAGAATCATAAACAAACAAAATACCAACCAATAAAGGAAGAGAAGCCAATAAAGTATAAAACAACAAATAGATACCAGCCTGAACCCGCTCAGGCTGGTATCCCCAACCCAAAATCAAAAATAAAGTAGGAATTAGTCTACTTTCAAAAAAAATATAAAATGAAAGTAGACTAATTCTTCTAAAAGTACAGTACAACATAATTGCAAGAGCAACAACCACAAAGATGAAAAAACCAGAAAAATAACTATGCCGGAAAACAGACTCTCTAGCCATAATCATAAGAACACAAATTCATAAACTAAGAAAGATAAGACCGTAAGAAATTAAGTCACACCCAAAAATATACCCCAGGCTTCCTCAACAAAAAAAATAAGGAAAGAAAAACAAAAACACAAAACAAACAAAAAACAATAATGAACAAACCATTCACCAAGACCAAGAAAAAAAGCATAAAGGGGTTAAAAAAATAAGAAAACAAAGAAACCTTAACATTGAAGAACACTATATGATTGAAAATAATCATTACCATGACTACGAATTATAGAAACCAAAATAGACAGACCCAAGGAGCCTTCACAGACAGAAAAGACCAAGAAATAAACAACAAAAAATAAACTGTAATTAAAATTACATAAATAAAAATAAATAGAAAAATAGAGAACCAAAACAACAAATTCCAATCTCAACAAAGTAATTAATAAATGCTTACGACTGGAGGAAAAAGCCCAAATACCACAAAAATAAAGAACAAAAAAATATAATCACATTGACATTAAATTCAAGTTTTAATAATTTAATAAAAATATTGGTCTTGTAAATCAAAAATAAGGAAATAACCTTTTAAAGCTTCAGAGGAAAGGCATAAAACCATTTCATTAATCCCCAAAACTAACATTTTAAATAAAATACCCTCTGACATAACAAAGCTACTTATATCATCAAGAATAATAACAAGACTAATATTTACACAAATAAAACACCCACTAGCCATAGGATTGATACTACTCCTACAAACAACAATAGTATGCCTAATTAGAGGAACAATGTACAGCAGATTCTGATTTTCTTATATCCTGTTCCTAATTATAATTGGAGGAATACTAGTACTATTTATATACATAACAAGACTAGCCTCAAATGAATTATTCTCTCCAAGAAACAAAATACTACTGGCCGCAATAATAATCCTACCTATATTAACATATTCAATACCAACAGTAACTAACAACAAAGAAATAAGAGCACATAATGCCATAATAGAAAATGAAGTTACAACAACAACAACTGTTATATATAATCAAATAATAGGGGTCATAACAACACTATTAGTACTATATATGCTGCTAACACTAATTGTAGTCGTAAACATCATTAATGTATCAAAGGGCCCACTGCGACACACAAGATAATGAATAAACCCACACGAAATAAACACCCACTATTCAAAATCGCAAACGACGCCTTAGTAGACTTGCCAACACCATCAACAATTAGAGGATGATGAAACTTTGGATCACTACTAGGAATCTGCCTAGTAGCACAAATCGTAACAGGATTATTCCTAGCGATACACTACTGCCCAAACATTGACTCCGCATTCGACAGCGTAAGACACATTTGTCGAGACGTAAACTACGGATGACTCCTACGAACAATCCACGCAAACGGAGCCTCAATATTCTTTGTATGCATTTACCTACACACTGGACGGAACATATATTATGGCTCATATAATTTTATACACACTTGATCGGTAGGAGTAGCAATCCTATTCTTAACAATAGCAACAGCATTCATAGGATACGTTCTACCATGAGGACAAATATCATTTTGAGGTGCAACTGTAATTACAAACCTCCTATCCGCAATCCCGTATGTAGGAAATGAAGTAGTACAATGGGTCTGAGGAGGATTTGCAGTAGACAATGCCACACTTACACGATTCTTCGCACTACACTTCCTAATACCCTTTGTAATCGCAGCAATGGTACTAATTCACCTACTGTTCCTACACCAAACAGGTTCAAATAACCCACTAGGACTAAATAAAAATGTAGATAAAATCCCATTCCACCCATACTTTACCGTAAAGGATATCCTAGGATTCGCAATCACCCTTATAGTACTAACAGTATTAACCCTAAAAGAACCCTACATCCTAAGAGACCCAGACAACTTCACCCCAGCAAATCCACTAGTAACCCCCGTACACATTCAACCAGAATGATATTTCCTATTCGCATACGCAATCCTACGATCAATCCCCAATAAATTAGGAGGAGTAATTGCATTAGCTATGTCAATCGCAATTCTATTCATCATACCAACACATAAATCCAAATTCCGAGGAACACAATTCTATCCAATTAATCAAGTACTATTCTGAATCATAACAAATACAGTAATTCTACTAACGTGAATTGGAGCACGGCCAGTAGAAGACCCGTATGTACTAACAGGACAAATCCTAACAACGCTATACTTTCTATATTATATAGTAAACCCAATAACAACAAAGCTATGAGATAAAATAACAAACTAACAAGCTAGTTAAAAAGCTACAGACAAAGCCTAGTGTCTTGAAAACACTATGAAAGAAGTTTAAATCTTCTATTAACTTATGATACCTAAATTAATACACTACAACAAAGAGAAAATAAAACACCTAACACCAACAAAAAACAAAAGATAATTTAATGACAAAGGCAAAAATCTCTTCCAAGCCAAATATATCAACTTATCATAACGAAAACGTGGTAACGTACCACGAACTCACACAAAAAGAAAAGAAACCAAAGAAAGCCTAAAATAAAAAAGAAAGGAATAAAGATCACTACCCAAAAAAATAATACAAAAAAATAAACTCATAAAAAGAATACTTGCATACTCAGCCAAAAAAATCAATGCAAATCCACCACCGCCATACTCGACATTAAACCCAGAAACAAGCTCAGACTCCCCCTCAGCAAAATCAAAAGGAGTACGATTAGTCTCAGCCAAACAAGAAATAAATCATACAAACGACAAAGGAAGAGAAAGAAAAATTAACCACAGATAAACCTGAAAAGAATAAAAATATGACAAATCATATCTACTAACCAAAACAACAAAAGAAAGCAAAATAAAGGCCAATCTAACCTCATAAGAAATAGTCTGAGCTAAAGCACGAAGACCCCCTAATAAAGAATAACTAGAATTAGAAGACCACCCAGCAATCATTACTGTATAAACACCAAGTCTAGTACAAGCCAAAAAAAATAATAACCCCAATTCAAAGGAAACAAAACCACTCAAATAAGGGATCAACAACCAAACCAACAAAGAAAGAAAAAACCCAAAAATAGGAGAAAAATAATAAATTAAATAATTAGAAACCAAAGGAAAATACTGCTCCCTAATAAATAACTTAATGGCATCTCTAAAAGGCTGAAAAATACCAACAAACCCAACCCTATTAGGACCCTTACGAATATGAATGTAACCCAAAACCTTACGCTCCAACAACGTCAAAAATGCTACCCCAACCATAACAAAAATCATCAACAACAAAAAAACAACAACGACAAAAATAAGATCAAACACATACTACTTGTAAAATAAAACTTTACATTAATAGATTCTAAATCCAATGCACTTATCTGCCAAAATAGTAACAACATTAAAGAAATTCATACATAAATAAAATTATTTCAAATATCCGGTCCTCTCGTACTAAGATATAAACATTATTATAGATAGAAACCAACCTGGCTCACGCCGGTCTGAACTCAGATCATGTAAGATTTTAAAGGTCGAACAGACCTAATCACTCTCAGCTCCTGCACCGAAAATTCACCCTAATCCAACATCGAGGTCGCAAACCTCCCCGCCAATAAGAACTCTCAAGGAAGATAACGCTGTTATCCCTAAGGTAATTTAATCTTATAATCAACATAAATGGATCAAATTAATATAAATAAATATATAAAAATAAAGAAGAGTTACAATAATTCTTCCCATCACCCCAACAAAACATCCAACTTAACTCCAATAAATAAATCAAACAATATAAAACCAGCCAAAATAAATGTTAAACTCTATAGGGTCTTCTCGTCCCATAACAACATCTAAGTATTTTAACTCAAACTACAAATTCAATTAAAACAATACCCCTAAGACAGCTTATGCCTCGTCAAGCCATTCATACCAGATCACAATTAAAGAACTAATGATTATGCTACCTTTGCACGGTCAAAATACCGCGGCCCTTCAACTAAAAGTCAGTGGGCAGGCCATACTTCAAAAACTAACAAGAAAAGATGTTTTTGTTAAACAGGCGGACATAAATACTTTGCCGAATTCCTTAAAGAAAATTATCATTTAATAAAACAACACAAATAAAAAATTTACTAATTACACAATAATTACTATACAAACAACAAATAAAATAAACATTTCAATAAATAATTTAAATCACAAATTAAATAAATAAAAGAACAAATAAAATTTTAACATAATCAAATTGAAAATCACCATAAAATCCACAAAACTAAATTTAACAAAAAATTATAAAACCAAAATAAAGAGCTAATCCCCCTTAATTTTAACATCAAATAAAAATAAATAAATAATAAAAGAAATTAAATAAAATGTATGAATTAAATTCATTTCTTGAAAAACCAGAAACCACCAAAGACGAATAACATTTCACTACCAACAAGCTATTATTAATACTAATGAAACAGCAACTAACATAACCCATTAACTCCTTCAAAATCGGGAAATAAAAATAAATAATAAAATTCAATGAACCCTGATACACAAGGTACAACAAACAAAATCAACTTCCAAAAAATCCTTAATCAACTAATATAACCCCTCACAGTACAAATAAACTATCGCTCAAAAAATTAAATCACAAATAATACAATAACCTCTAATGATACTTCAATTAAAAACAACAAAAAACAAGAAAAACAACAAAACAAACAACAAATCAGACCATGCCGAATCGCACGGCATAATAATTCAGCGTAAATGAAAACTCAACTAACAGAAATGGCCTGATAATATCAATCCAGCTACACCTTCCGGTACAACCACTTTGTTACGACTTATCTCATTAACAACAAATGAGAGCGACGGGCGATGTGTGCATATCCCAGAACCACTTATCACAATAACAATCTACAAACAATTACAACCAAATCCAATTTCATGTAAATATTCAAACTCAACAATCCAAAAACCAAATCACAATGTAATCCATCATTCCACTTAGAAACAAGCTGCACCTTGACCTGAAATAAAACCAAAATAAAGAAACCAGAAAATTAAATAAACCCTAAAAAGATAATCAATAAACGGCGGTATACAAACCATAAAACAACTAAGTAAGGTCCAACGCGGACTATCGATAACGAGACAGATTCCTCTGGACGGAATGAGATACCGCCAAATTCTTTAAGTTTCAAGAACATAACTAATACTACTCAGGCACATAAACAGATTAACATTCCAAAATAATAGGGTATCTAATCCTAGTTTAATAAAAGAATTTCATAGCCTCCAAACAGATATAAAAGAAAAAAAGACAATAAAAATTTCACCTAACAACCATCATAATAAAATCAATAAAACTAATAATATAACTACCTCATGCCAAACACGTTCATAAGCCCCCAAGGTATAACCGCGGTTGCTGGCACAAAATTTAACCGAAACTTAAAATGCATTGCTAAATACAAGCGTACTTGAACAACCAATAACAACTAATGAGAATCACATCAAACAAAAATCCTAAGCCTATTTAAAACCCAGACAAAACTCACGCAAAAACTTACATATAAAACAAGCATACACTGAACGAAAAAGCAAGAATAAAACTTCACTTAAAGATACTCAAAAAGCAAAACGGAACAAAAAATACAGTATCTAATAATAATACATATAACTAAAAGCTCAAAGCAACTAAAAGGAAACGGTACCTCCAAGTCAATACATTTGACCGGTTCAACCTTGCATCTAACGCCCTTATGCAAGGAATCCGATCTATATGATATAAACCCCAACAACGGGACAAATAAATAAATTATTAACCAATAACAATCCAAAACAACGGGACAAATAAATAAATTATTAACCAATAACAATCCAAAACACAGAGACAAAGTAACCTACCATACCAGCTGTATGACCCTACCAGACCCAATTTTACACCCAACAAAATAAAAAACCCGCAAAAAGCCGCAAAGGCGCCCTGGTGCTAAAACACAAATGACACAACATGGAGTTACTACTATATCTTACTGAGCCTGTAATCCAACAATCCTAAACTTATCTTTTTTTTAAGTACAGATAAGTTTAGGATTGTTGGATTACAGGCTTTATACATATTTTCCATCCTTGAAGATAAGATTTTACACATATAAGATGAAATATTACCAATAATTTTACTTATTGGTGACTTTTCATCTTGTATGTAATTGCATTTATTTTAGTATAAAATAATAAAATTGCTTATATTGAATAAGTTACACGCTATAAGTTGGCGATTATATTAATATAAGTGTTTAATATTAATATACCTCTATCCCTCCTATTAGGTAGCTGTATCCGCTATACTGTTAATAGTATGTAAATAAGATCTTATTGTTTGTATAAATCTATAATGATCAGCAATTACA